GATCGGTTTAATCGGTATTTTCTTTTATGGTTCATATTCCGGATTAGGTTCATCCCTGTAATAATCGGATGAACTGAGTTGTAGACATGAAAGCATAAGAACTCAACGGGATCCCCCTCGAATCAGACAAGGAAAGAGGGGGTAAGTCCCGTTGAGTTCTTAATAATCATAATATTTTTTTTTAGAGATGTTTCAAAAACCTCCACCTTTTCCGATGATGTTTTTAAAAAATGAACTTCGTTAATTGATTCAGAACATCTGTTACTCAATAGTATCTGTCAATACTTAAAACAAAGAAGGAATCACTCGATTTACCCTTTTTGGATGACTCACAATTATATATAAATAGAATATATTTCTATCAATCAGATATCATGCAAACCCTTTCTATACTAATAGAATAGAACCTTACTCCATTTAATCTAATAAATATTTAATCTAATAAAAGTGAATTTTTTTTTTATAAGTTCGTTGAAATTGAAGAAGTTCTATATTGCTCAATAAATTGACCTATATTTATTTGTCCACTACCACTATGTTACGTAAGAAATCTAAAAAAGGATTATGATAAAATAAACCTATATAAAAAAAAAAAAAAAAATGAAAACTACAAATATCCATTTTTTACGAACGGGATCGAGAATCTTTATTAATTCGACACAAGAAAGGGTTGGGTAAAATTCCGTTTCTTGTGTCAAGGACTAGGAGACGAACAATCTCCCCTAAAATCCTTTGTTCCTCTCATTTATACTTTGGTTTCTATTCTCCGCTTATTTATCTTTTGTTTTGATTCTAGTCAAATAGAAAACTATTGATTCATTCTATATCATACCGTTTCAATTTGGATTGAAAAAACAAATAAATAAAGAAGAGTTAAGTAAAACAGTCGCCTTCACAATATACTATGACCAGGAATGCGGTATTAAGTAATTCCCGAAATCCGGTAGAATGTAGAATGGAGAATAAAGAATATAAATAAGCAAAATTTTTTTGATCATACATAATTCCCAACAAAAATTTGTTTCTTTTTAGAGCTTGATGTTGATAAATCCGCAGATCTAGAAATTCATTTCGGACAATTGAACCTTCTCAAACTGTTTCTTTTTAAGAACCAAAAAGATTTGTGCCAAAATAACAGATGCCAAGAAGAGCAAAAGACCTTGGACACGTAATGGATCTTGAAGTACTATTTCCGCATCTCCCTGACCAAATCCACCCACATTAGGATTACTCGTTAATGGTTGATCAAGTTTGATGGATTCGCCCTCTGAAACAAGAAGTTCCGGTCCTGGAGGGATAATATCAACCACTTGACGTCCATCCGATGCATCCGCTATGGTTATTTCGTACCCCCCTTTTTCTTTTCGTATTATTTTGCTTACTATACCTGCTGCTGTAGCATTATAAACATTATTGTTACTCTTGCTCCCGTCGGGATAAATCTGACCCCTTCCCCTGTTCCCGCCTACATATATGGGATATTTTAAGAAGTGCACATCTTTCTTAGTAGCGGGGTCCGGGGAAAGAATAGGAAAGGTGATTTCACTATATTTCTGACCAGGAACCGGACCTATCACAAGAATATTTTTTTTAGTGGGACGATAGCTCTGAAAAGACAGATTTCCTATCTTTTCTTTAATCTCGGGCGAAATACGATCGGGAGGGGCTAATTCAAACCCCTCGGGTAAAATAAGAACAGCCCCGACATTCAAAGCTCCTTTTTTACCATTAGCAAGAACTTGTTTCAGTTGCAGATCATAAGGAATTCGAACAACTGCTTCAAATACAGTATCAGGAAGTACCGCTTGTGGAACCTCGATATCCACGGGTTTATTAGCTAAATGGCAATTGGCACATACAATACGGCCAGTCGCTTCTCGTGGATTTTCATAACCCTGCTGTGCAAAAATGGGATATGCATTTGAAAGGGGTGCCTGGGTTAGTATATATATCATGAGCGATACGGAAATGGATCGAGTAATCTCTTTCTTTATCCAAGAAAAGGTATTTTTAGTTTGCATGGTCCAATCATTGATCCCGAAAATTTCTACAATAAAATTAGGTAGGTCGCTAGTATAGTTCCCTATCTATAATTTTGCTATTTACTTAAATATTAAATATAAATAATTTTACTGGAATATTGGAGAAATCCCTTGGATGGGTAGTAAGTACAATTTTGAATGTTTTGCTTATGTACAAAGTAACAAATATTATAATTGGATCGTTCGATCACTTTTCAGTCATTCATTGAATGATAAATCACTACAAGTGAAGGAGATACACGATTTAAATAACGAAAGATCCAATATTTAAAAATTGTATCTAAAATGACTGGAAAAGTAGAAACAAGACCGGATATAATTTGATCATTATGAGCAAATCCAAAATCTTTGTAGACAGAGCCAATCATTAATTCCCAACCGTGGGGCGAATGGAATCCTATACATAAATCAGTTAATAAAAGAATAGAAAAAGCTTTTATTGTGTCGCTTAAGTTGTATAGGAATTCTTGAAACCAAGAGTTAAGAATAACAAGTTCTTCATTACCTAGAATAGAATAACCACTTAGAATACCGAAACAGATTATATTTGTCGAGAAGTGTAAAATTGTATGGATGCGATCCTCGTTGTGCATCTTGATCAATTGGATCGTTTCTTTGTAGATTTCGATGCGAGGCTTTTGTAAATGTGTTTCCGGGTATTCCTTTATCATTTCGTCCAAACGTAAGAGTTCCTCTAAGTCTATGAATTCTTTTAGAATACTCTTTTCTTGAATATCATTCAAAAAAATTTCGGATTGCCTAGTATTCCACCAATTAGTAAACCAAGATTCCAGACTTTTATTAAATGAGAGAGAGATCCACCAAGGCAAAAATACTATAGATGCAAGATATAGAAGGGAAATTAATACTTTCTTTTTTGCCATTTTTTCGTCTGTGAATTTTAAAATTTTTAATGAACGCACCTCATTCGTCGACTCTATATGATACTAATATTTCTATCAAGCATAAGTTCTATTACAAGTCATCGATGTATTTCCGGATTTTTTTGTGATTCAGTACAGCGGTTAGTCCTTGAATTTAGAAAGAATATAGAATAAGAAAGAGCCCTCTTCAAATTAAATTAATAGTAGTCGGATTTCGAGACGAAAGAACTCCCGTTCTATCAAAATATCAACTATTTAGAAAAAAAATTCTTTACTTTATGATGAAATGTTTTGTTTTGATATATGATGAATCTATCATTTAGATTTGTTACTGAATTGAGTTAAGTGGATTTACATACGCATAAAAAAAATTGTGGACATAAACAATTTAGTTTTAGAATTGTTTCATATACGTTTGCTTTGGCTCGAGTAAGCGTTCTGAAGAAACTTCAGTTAAGTTATGCTATAGAAAAAAAGATGATTCTTGAGTTTTTTATCTCTTGCAAAGTATTCATTCTTCAGTTCCTTTTTTCAAAATACTTCAATTGGTACACGCAAGAAATAGGCCAATTCAGCAGCTTTTTGCTCAATCTCTCGTGGAGTAAAATTCTCATCAGTACGAGTCAAGGGAATGGCTCCTTGTCCTTTTATTTCCATATAAAGGACACGACGAGCATAAATACCCTCTTTAATTTCTATTCTGATGGACTGAATGTCTTTCATAAGGAATTGGAGGAATATGCGACGATTTTTTCCAGGAAATCCCCAACGAAAAATACACACTATGCCCTCTTTTATATCGAATCGATCATAACCACTACCTACATTCCACGAAATTGTGCACCACAAATAGGAGCTAATAAAAAGACCTGCGATCCCATAGAAAGACATCACGATACCTTGTGGAAAAAAAATTATTTGCTGAGAAGGAAATAAAGATATAAAATTCCTACCAAAATAACTGGACGTTCCAACCAATAAAAACCCTAATGAACCTAAAAAAAGAATAAAGGCCCAACAGAAATTACTTGTTTTTCGAGACCCCGCTATAAGTTCTACCCATATACGTTCTGATCGCCAACTCATACTCTAACTAGACCTAGTTGCATTTTATTGGAATTGGGAGAATAACAAAAATAATTTTTTTTTTACTTTTTTTTGTTTCCGAAGTAACTCTCATCAACCAGCACTATTATGATGTGAACCTTTAGGGATAATTCATCGAATTTCTTAGATCCAAACTAAAATAATAACATCCCTTTCATATGATTTCCTAATACATATATATTGACTTTACATTTCAGCAATTCTCCCCGATCCCGATCTATTTGAAAATAGTTATAATTCATTTATCATGTTTACACATACATAAGAGCTTATGCCCGAAGGAAGCCGCATATTATACCATATTTTACTAACTAGATATCCGTGTTATGATCCAAGTAAGTCTTGAAAAAAAATATATATATATAAGATTTTTCCTTGTTGTATCTAAAAAATCTTGTTTTTTTGAACATAAAGAGATAAAGAAGCCATTGCAATTGCCGGAAATACTAAGCCCACTAAAGGCACAAAAATGGAGGGGAGACTGTTGAGAGTTATCATAGAATGGGTACCTCGATTTAATATTTGTACCTGTTATTTATTGTTATATTTATTGTTTTATATTTGAACCTTATCCTTATATTGTTATAAAGATATCTTATAATTCATATATAATTGTTATATTATACTAAGTATACCTAAGTGAGTATATATATACTTAATAGGGATAGGGAGTCTATAAGTATATGTTTTAAGAAATATATATTAATTTAAGAAATATATATTAATTAATAAAATACAATAAATATATAAATAAATGGACCTATTCATCTTTCTACATGTTTCTAATTCATCTTTCTACATGTTTCTACATGAAATATATATATACGATAATCCACCCTTTTATTATTCGTATTAGTAGTTATTATCTTTTCTTGTCTTATAAATTTCATAATTTAATAAAATTTTAAAGTATTTCCTAAAAACTCCAAAAGAATTCGTTATAATACGATCCAACAAAAAGGATTCT